TTTCATTTGTACGGAAAGTAAAAGTAGTATTGAAAGTGGAAATTTGAGTATAAAAACTAGTAATAGTTCTTTCAATATAATAGAAAGATCTAATAATTTCGATATAACTACAAAATACAGACAGTTATGGGTTCAATGCGAGGATTGTTATGGATTAAATTATAAAAAATTTTTTAGGTCAAAAATGAATATTTGTGAACACTGCGGATATCATTTGAACATGAGTAGTTTAGATAGAATCCAACTTTTTATTGATCCTGGCACTTGGGAGTCTATGGATGAAGATATGGTCTCTATAGACCCTATTGAATTTCTTTCAGAAGAGGAACCTTATAGAGATCGCATATCTTTTTATCAAGAAAAAACAGGTTTAACTGAAGCTGTCCAAACGGGCGTAGGTAAACTAAATAGTATTCCCATAGCAATTGGAGTTATGGATTTTCAGTTTATGGGAGGTAGTATGGGATCAGTTGTAGGTGAGAAAATCACCCGTTTGATCGAGTATGCTACTAATCGATCTCTGCCTGTCATTATTGTGTGTGCTTCTGGAGGAGCACGCATGCAAGAAGGGAGTTTGAGCTTGATGCAAATGGCTAAAATATCTTCTGCTTCATATGATTATCAATCAAAGAAAAAGTTATTCTATATATCAATCCTTACATCTCCTACAACTGGCGGAGTTACAGCAAGTTTTGGTATGTTGGGAGATATCATTATTGCTGAACCTAATGCCTACATTGCGTTTACTGGGAAAAGAGTAATTGAACAAACATTGAAAAAGACAGTACCCGACGGTTCACAAGTGGCTGAGTATTCATTCCATAAGGGCTTATTCGACCCAATCGTACCACGTAATCCTTTAAAAGGTGTTCTGAATGAGTTATTTCAGCTACATGGTTTCCTTCCCTTGAATCAAGATTCAAAATAAAAAAAGATTTTCAAAAGGAAGTATAGCACTAGGTTCAGTTATTTTTCTTTATATAAAATAAGCATTTAGTTCATTGTAATCAAAAAAACAAAACTAAGAAGATGATGTTTTCTTTGGGAACATCAATTATAAGTGTAGTAAGAGTCAGAAGTTTTGGAAAATTACTTTTTGCCCCGGATCTCTTTTTTATTCTACCTCTCTTGCTGATTAGGAATAAGCATCCCTCTATTAACAAGAGAAAAAGAGTTTCTTTCTCCTTCCGAGAAATCTGGGAAATAAAAAGAATTTTCTCCGTCCTTTTTCTATATTCATATATAGAACAACGAAAAAGAGATCAAAAATATTGAAAAAGATATGAAATAAAAAGAAAGAAAAAATATCAAATCAAATAATAAATAAGAAGAATATAAGAATATAGAAGTTCTTTCTATTTACATTTACCGAGAACCCCTTTTTTCACTAGGAATCCCTGTTTGTTGGATAAGATTGGTGAAAGTTGCAAACTCATAAGAAACTCTTTTCTATCCTTTCTTTCAAAACACCTTTTTTTTTGAAAGAAAGGATAGAAAGAAGATAAGGATGGGAGAAGAAGAATACAATTTATTAAAGCGGATTCTCCTACATATTCGTGTAGAAAGAGGAATAGGTACATTCTAAATTCTTTGCACTTTTTGATTATTAAATGCTTCATATTTTATCTAATAGATAGACTTATCATAAGATCTATTTATAATTAGAATAGGTACAAATATGAAATCAAGGTACCCATTCTATGATCAATTTGAACTTTCCCTCTATTTTTGTTCCTTTAGTGGGCCTAGTCTTCCCGGCAATTGCAATGGCTTCTTTATCTCTTTATGTCCAAAGAAATAAGATTGTCTAAATACGATCGATGGGACTAAATCTCGTCACAACACTGGATCATCATACAGATACTTTTTAATGTAATATGGCAGGATATACAATATGTGGCCTTTTCGAAAATAAATGGAAGAGTTGTTATGTATGCCGATGCATAATATACGCATTAATGCATATATACGCGGTTAGAACTTAATCAATTAAATAATGAAATTCAAAATGATGAGCAAATCTTTTTGAAAACCTTTGAAATAGAAACTCAATGTATCTAACCAATTCTTCCTAATGGTTCACGTCAGAATACTGCTAGTTGATGAAAGTTACTTCGGGATCAAGTAAGAAAAGTTAAGTAAAATTCATTTGGGTTATTCTCTCAATTCCAATCGAATGCAACTGGATCTAGTATAGTATGAACTGGCGATCAGAACATATATGGATAGAACTTATACCGGGGTCTCAAAAAACAAGTAATTTTTGCTGGGCCTTTATCCTTTTTTTAGGTTCACTAGGATTCTTAGTGGTTGGAACTTCCAGTTATCTTGGTAAAAATCTGATATCTGTATTTCCGTCTCAGCAAATTCTTTTTTTCCCACAAGGGATCGTGATGTCTTTCTATGGGATCGCGGGTCTATTCATTAGTTCTTATTTGTGGTGCACAATTTCATGGAATGTAGGCAGTGGTTATGACCGATTCGATAGAAAAAAAGGGATAATGTGCCTTTTTCGTTGGGGATTTCCTGGAATAAATCGTCGCATCTTTCTTCGTTTCTTTCTGAAAGATATCCAATCAATCAGAATGGAGGCGAGAGAGGGTCTTTTTCCTCGTCGTGTCCTTTATATGGAAATCAGGGGCCAGGGAGCCTTTCCCTTAACTCGTACTGATGAGAATTTGACTCCACGAGAAATTGAACAAAAAGCTGCTGAATTGGCCTATTTCTTGCGCATACCAATTGAAGTATTTTGAAATGAACTGAGAGAAAAAGAAATCTCAGCATGAGAGAAGGAACTTACTAATTATCTTTTTAAAACAACTTAAGCTTTTTCAAAATGTTCATTCCAGAAAAAGATGCTCTATTCTATTTCCCCGTTCCGTTGAGGCAGCAATCCATATACATTATACATCTCAAAGCAGGAGGACGTAAACGGAACAATTCTAATAAAATAGAATAGAACTAATAAAATATCTTAAGAAGCATCTAAACTCTTTGTACACAAAAACTCTTTTGTATACGCATACGCATGGCGTCCAGCTTCACTCTTTTATATTAGTAAAAGGTCTAAGAAGTATAGATTCATCAAATATCCTAACATGTCTTTTTTTTCGTAACACATAATTACTCTTTTTAGGACCCATATTTTGAATTGATACCCTATCCCCGCGCTACGATTAGCCAGTGAAATCTTTCAAATTCAAAATAAAAGAATTAAAGGATTCGTCTTGAAATTCAAAAAAGAAATGGGTTTTTCGAGCCTTCATCGAAATGAAGATGAAATTGGTTCCAATTTGCCTAATAGATTGGTTCCAATTTGCCTAATAGAGATCTCTGGAATCTGGAAAGAATTTTTACTTCTTTTTTTTTATTCGAAAGGGCCCTTCTTTTATGTTCTATTCTATATCCAAAGACTCAATTCTTATACAAAAAGAAAAATAGGAATAGAATCGACGAATGAAACAGGTTCATTAACAATTCACATCACAGATACAGAATGAAAAAAAAGAAAGTATTGGCTTCCCTCCCTTATCTTGTGTCTATATTCTTTTTGCCCTGGTGGGTTTCTCTCTCATTTAATAAATGTATAGAAACTTGGGTTCTTAATTGGTGGAATACCGGGCAATCCGAAATCCTTTTGAATGATATTCAAGAGAAAAATTTTATAGAAAAATTTATGGAATTAGAAGAACTTTTCCTGTTGGACGAGATGATAAAGGAATACTCGGAAACACCTATGCAAAGGCTTCGTATAGGAATGCACAAGGAAACGATACAATTGGTCAAAAGACACAATGAATCTCATTTTCATATCATCTTGGATTTCTCGACAAATCTAATATTTTTTGCTATTCTAAGTGGTTATTTTGTTCTGGGTAATGAAGAACTTTTCTTTCTGAATTCTTGGATTCAGGAATTTCTTTATAACTTAAGTGACACAATCAAAGCTTTTTCGATTCTTTTAGTTACTGATTTATGGATCGGATTTCACTCGACCCATGGTTGGGAACTAATGATTGGTTCAATCTACAACGATTTTGGATTGGCTGAGAATGATCAGATTCTATCTGGTCTTGTTTCCACTTTTCCAGTGATTCTAGATACAATTGTGAAATATTGGATCTTCCATTTTTTAAATCGTGTATCTCCTTCGCTTGTAGTAATTTATCATTCAATGAATGAATGAAGAATTCATTAGATTTCTTGATATCAATCAAATCAGAATTTTTCTTCGTGTATAAAAAAATCATTTGAAATCTTACTTATTCTTTTACTTTTTCAACTTTTCAATTCAAGGTATTCATACTATATTCTATGAGTACAATTCTTTCAGTACAATCAATACAATGGCAAACTTGTGGATAGGGAATTCTATTAGCTACCTATCGAATTTATTGTAGAAATTTCGGGATCAATGATTGGACCATGCAAAATAGAAAGAATTTTTCTTGGGTAAAAGAACAGATGACTCGATCCTTTTATGTATCGATCATGATATATGTAATAACTCGAGCATCTATTTCAAATGCATATCCTATTTTTGCGCAGCAGGGTTATGAAAATCCACGAGAAGCAACTGGGCGAATTGTATGTGCCAATTGCCATTTAGCTAATAAGCCCGTGGATATTGAAGTTCCGCAAGCTGTACTTCCAGATACTGTATTTGAAGCAGTTGTTCGAATTCCTTATGATATGCAACTGAAACAAGTTCTTGCTAATGGTAAAAAGGGAGCTTTGAATGTAGGAGCTGTTCTTATTTTACCCGAGGGCTTCGAATTAGCCCCCCCCGATCGTATTTCTCCCGAAATGAAAGAAAAGATGGGCAATCTTTCTTTTCAGTTGTATCGGCCTAATCAAAGAAATATTCTTGTGATAGGTCCTGTTCCCGGTCAGAAATATAGTGAAATCCTCTTTCCTATTCTTTCCCCCGACCCTACTACGAAAAAAGACGTTCACTTCTTAAAATATCCCATATATGTCGGTGGGAACAGAGGGAGGGG